TTATTTCCAAAACGGGTAATAGTAATAAAAGGTTGTGTGATGTTTCTTGCATTCTGATCAATTAGATACGTTTTTTTTGAAAAAAAAGAAAAAATATCATGATTTTTCATTGTTAATAATGTTAATAAACGAAAATTTTTGTTAATTCTTTTTGAATCTTCTTTACCCCATAGAGATATTGAATAGAAGGGAGTATTCTTTTTGCCACTATAATTTTGAAAATGAACGTTTAAATGTCCTTCAAAAGTAAGTAAATAGATTCGAAACATATAAAATGCGGTTAATCCCGCTGTAAACCAAGCTATTATTGCGAAAATTGGTGAATACACCCAAGTATCATTAAGAATTTCATCTTTGGACCAAAAACAAGCAAGAGGCGGAATACCACAAAGAGAAAGTGTACCTAATAAAAAAGCGGTTTTGGTAATTGGGATATGTTTTGTTAAACCCCCCATATAAACCATATTTTGACTTTTATTTGGAGAATATCCAACAAGAGTTTCCATTGAATGAATAACGGATCCGGATCCTAAAAATAATAATGCTTTCGAATAAGCATGAGTAATCAAATGAAATAAAGCACTTCGATAAGACCCCATACCTAGAGCTAACATCATATAACCCAATTGAGACATTGTGGAATAGGCTAAACCTCTCTTAATGTCTTTTTGAGCAAGGGCAAAAGTAGCCCCGAATAATATTGTTATTACTCCTACCAAAGAGATGAAATTCATTATGTGAGGGATGACTATGAAAAGAGGAATAAGCCGAGCTACAAGAAAAATGCCCGCAGCTACCATAGTAGCAGCATGTATAAGAGCCGAAATCGGAGTAGGCCCCTCCATGGCATCCGGTAACCATACATGAAGGGGAAATTGTGCAGATTTAGCAACCGCACCGGAAAATAATAGAACGGCACAGAAAGTAACAAATAAAAAATTGACTTCATTATGATTATTAGAAATCAAGTTATTGAATATTTTGAATAAATCTCGAAATTCGAAACTCCCTGTTATCCAATAAAAACCTAAAATTCCTAATAATAAACCAAAATCCCCAACACGATTAGTTACAAATGCCTTTTGGCAAGCATTTGCAGCAACAGGCCGTGTGAACCAAAACCCTATTAATAGATATGAACACATTCCTACCAATTCCCAAAAAATATAAATTTGTATCAAATTAGAACTAGTAACTAATCCTAACATAGAAGTACTGAAAAAACTCATATAAGCATAAAATCTCAAATATCCTTGATCATACGACATATAATTATCACTATAAATAAGAACCATAATTCCAATAGTAGTGATTAATATTGACATAATAGAAGTAAGCGGGTCGATCAAGTAACCGAATTCTAAAGAAAAATCATTATTAATGATCCAAGACCATACATATTGGTAGATAGAACTGCCATTTATTTGCTGAATAAACAGATTGATCGAAAAAATCATGACTATACTTAACAAAAAAACACTTTGAAAAGCCCATATACGGCGAAGACTTTTTGTTGCCGACGGAAAAAGAAGAAGTCCCGCTCCTATTAACATAGGAACTGGAAGTGGAAGGAAAGGTATTATCCACGAATACTGATATGTCTGTTCCATAAAAAAGTTTTTTATTCTTAATTGATTGTTTACGATTTACCGGATCCTACCCCCTTTCAATTTCAAAACAAAAGGGGTCAATAAAAAAATAAAGAGATGCGCTAACTTAAAGATATTTTTCGAATTTTATATATTATCTGGGTCTTTCAAAATTAAATATTAAAATAAAGAAGTTACAATTGGGCAAATGATATGACCTACTTGCTCATAAAAAAAAAAAGCGAATTTAGTTATTAACTAAGATTTGTTTATACAAATTTAGTTATTAACTAAGATTTTTCTTAAAATAACGAAAATACAAAATTTCATTATTATTAAATCACTTTATATTCATAAAGTAATGATAAAAAATTACACTAAAAAGAAATCTGATATGAATCGATATGAATCGATATGAATCATAGGATTAACTAAGGTACAATTTTTGTACAAATCTCGCTTTTTAGTGATTTTGTTCCAAATCATTAACTAGTTTCGGTATGAAACTGATTGATTAGTTTACGTTTCAATAAAAAAACATTTATAGGAAACGCTATAATATCTAACATTTTATATTTTATATAAGATTTAAAGATTTATTTTTAGATTTATCAAAAAAGGGGGTAAAATAAAATCAAATTTAATAAAAAAATAACGAAGATTTTTTTTACCAAAACGTGTATCTTTTAACGGATTCATTACTTTAATTACTAGTTTGATTCGAATTTTAAAATGGAATTTCGAAGTATTCTTTACTCAAGTTTGACCAATTAATATAAAAAATTAAAGTTTTCATTAGGCAATGGGTTCTTAAAGGGTTCTTAAATCCTTCGGTCTATTTTATGTAGAAAAAAAATTTAATTATATTTTTATAGTAAGATTTTGTATGATTTTCGCATATTTTTTATCTATATATATATTTTTTTTTTGTTTTCTCTAGATAATATATATTATCTAATTATTCTATAGAAAATAACTAGATAATGAATATATTCGTTTTGACCAATAGATGTCTTTCACATCCAACTATAACAACGAGTAACCTCTTAATTTTTAAATGGCAGTTCCAAAAAAACGTACTTCTCTATCAAAAAAGCGTATTCGTAAAAATATTTGGAAAGGGAAGGGATATTGGGCAGCCTTAAAAGCGTTGTCATTAGGTAAATCTCTTTCTACCGGAAACTCAAAAAGTTTTTTTGTGCGACAAAAAAAGTCATAAAATAAAACATTGGAATAATCCGAATATAAAAATAGGCCCATTTCATTCTTAATAGGAAATCAACAAACCTATTGTTTGTGGCTAATCAATATGAACTAGAACTCGCTTCGCTATTAGGATGTGTATAATAATTCTTCGGTTTAGGGGTTAGTAAATTATAAAAAGCTTTTGAAAAAAGAATAAAGACAAGATACAAAACTTGAGCCTTTATTAGTATATTTTCTTGTTCTGGAGATGGGGGAGTCTTTTTTCCCCATCAACCTGTTTGTCACAATTACAATAATCGACGTTTTTATATATAAATATATAAAATAATATATAAATTATAAATATTAATATATATATATATTGAAGAAGGGTAAAAAAGAGATCTTTAGTTAAAAAAAGAGATCTTTAGTTAAAATGAATACATCGTTGAAATTAATTTATTCATTTATTTTAAAAATTTTTTGTGTAACTTTCTGACTTCTTATTTATCTGAATTTATCTGAATTAATCTATTATAATATATAAATATACCATTTATATGTCTCTTTCAACCCAACCGACAAAAGCCTGGAATTTTTTGTCCGAATTAATGTGCAAGTTTTGAGTAATAAATAATAAAAACGGGTCTTATTTTTTGTTCATTGGTAAAATACATTTTTTAACTTTTAGGAAATAATATAAATGATAAATCTTTTATGAAAAAAAAATAAAGAAATTTTTTATAGTTCTATCAATAACTAGAGGGTTGAAGTTTATAGTTTAAATAGTTCGATTATATTGAATTATAGAAGAGCATAAACTACACCAAAGCACTAAGGTAAATAAAACCCATACCCCATAATAATGAATAATGAACCTTCAAATTTGTATTTGAACAAAGTTTTATTCATCCATTTTCATTTTGACTAAAAAGATTTCATTTAGTTGACTCCTTAAATCTCGACGATTGACTATGAATAGGCTATTATGAATTCGAACAAGCCGCTATGGTGAAATCGGTAGACACGCTGCTCTTAGGAAGCAGTGCGAGAGCATCTCGGTTCGAGTCCGAGTGGCGGCAGACCTTGTCTTCGAAAATAGATAGAATATATTATAAATTCTAGAATGAATTCAACTCCTGATTTATATTTCAGGATTCCTCCTTTTTAAAATTAAAATTTTTATGATATTTTCAACTTTAGAGCATATATTAACTCATATTTCCTTTTCGATCGTTTCCGTTGTAATTACAATTCATTTGATAACTTTATTAATCGATGAAATCATAAAACTAAATGATTCGTCAGAAAAGGGAATGATAGCTACTTTTTTATGTATAACCGTATTATTAGTCACTCGTTGGATTTATTCGGGGCATTTCCCACTAAGTGATTTATATGAATCATTAATCTTTCTTTCTTGGAGTTTATCAGTTATTCAGATAGTTCCATATTTAAAAAAAAAAAAAAGCCATTTAAGCACAATAACTGTGTCAAGTGTTATTTTTACCCAAGGCTTTGCTACTTCGGGTCTTTTAACTGAAATACATCACTCCGCAATATTAGTACCCGCTCTCCAATCCGAGTGGTTAATAATGCACGTAAGTATGATGATATTGGGCTATGCAGCTCTTTTATGTGGATCATTATTATCAGTAGCACTTCTGGTCCTTACATTTCGAAAAAACATAAATTTTTTTTGTAAGAGGAATACTTTTTTATTAAAACTAAACGAGGAACTTTCCTTTGGTGAAATACAATACATAAATGAAAGAAACAATTTTTTAGGAAATGCTTCTTTTTTTTCTGCTAACAATTATTACAGGTCCCAATTGATTCACCAGTTGGATTATTGGAGTTATCGTGTGATTAGTCTAGGTTTTCTCTTTTTAACTATAGGTATTCTTTCAGGAGCAGTATGGGCTAATGAAGCATGGGGGTCCTATTGGAATTGGGACCCAAAGGAAACTTGGGCATTTATTACTTGGATCGTATTTGCGGTTTATTTACATACTAGAACCAATAGAAATTTACAGGTTGAAATTTCCGCAATTGTGGCGTCTATGGGCTTTCTTATAATTTGGATATGCTATTTTGGGGTCAATCTATTAGGAATAGGGTTACATAGTTATGGTTCATTTACGTTAACATCTAATTGAATTCAAGAAAGGTTCTTGCGAATTTTAAAATATAAATAGAAATAGAATATGTTGTTTGTATATAAAA